TTTTTTTTTTTTATTATTTATACTTTAAAATATAAAATTTTACAATTTTATATTTTAAATAGATTTATTTTAAATAACGTATTTTAGTAAAATAAATTTATTAATTATAAAATTGAAATATATAATTAATTTTTTCTATATATATATATATGGTATATAAATTTACAACTTATTATAAATATATAAATATATAATAATTTAATAAATATTTATATATCTATATAAATGTGATAAATGTTAGATAAATATTTATATATAGATATTATCTATATAAATTGTAGAGATCTTTGAATTGTGAAATTTTTTGTCTATATTGTTAGCTATATAATAATATATTAAATATTTATATATATATATACATCTATTAATCTTGAATATAGTATATAATTAAAAAAAAAATTTTTTTTTAAAAAAATTTATAAATTTTTAAATTTATTATTAATATATTTTCTTTTATTTTATTAAATTATTTTTTTAAAAAAAAAAAAAAATTACATGATTTTTTAATAATAATAAATTATCAAAAATTTATTATGATTATTTATTTTATTATTTTAATTTTTTTTTATTATTTAAATAAATTTGTTATTTATTTTTTTTATTATTTATTATTTAATATATTTTTTAAAATTATTATAGATTTAACTAAATTTAGTTATTTTAGTTATATTAATATATTAATTTATTTTATTGTTTTTAAAAATTTATAATATATAATATAATAAATTAAAATTAATTAAATTTTATGTTAATTTTAAAATGTAAATTATATTATTAGGGGAAATAATTATCAGATTTAGTAATTAAAATTAATTATTTATTAATTTAAAAATTTATAATTATAATATTTATTTATATATATATGTATATATAAATTATTTTAAATTTATTAATTATACTATAAAAAATTATTTAATAATTAATTAATTATTAAATGTATTTATTATTATTATTATTTTATAATTTAAAAGTTTTATTTTGGCTTAAAAATTTGTTATTAATTTGATTTATATGTAAATTTTTGTATGAATTATTATTTATTTTAAAAATAATTAATTTTTATTTATTCGCAGTAATTAATATTATTAATTAAAGAAATTTAGAAATAGCAATATTAAAAAGTATTGACAAAATTGGTGCCAGCAGTCGCGGTTATACTAATAATACAAATAAATTTTTTTATAAAAAGTTAAATAGTATATTAATTAAATAAAATTAAAATTATTAAGTGAAATTTTAATTTTAAATTATTTATTAATAATAATATTGAAGCTAAAAAATTTTAATTAAAAACTAGGATTAGATACCCTATTATTTAAAATGTAAGTAAGTTATTAAAGTAGTAATAGTTATGTTCTTGAAACTTAAAAAATTTGGCGGTATTTTAATCTTTCCAGAGGAACCTGTTTTGTAATCGATAATCCACGATGGACCTTACTTAATTTTGTAATCAGTTTATATACCGTCGTTATTAGAATATTTTATAAGAATAATAATATTCAATAATTTTTAAGAAAATATATATCAGATCAAGGTGTAGCTTATAATTAAGTAATAATGGGTTACAATAAATTTATTTAAACGGATAAAATTATGAAAAAATTTTTGAAGGTGGATTTGGTAGTAAAATTATAAAGATAAATAATTTGATTTTAGCTCTAAAATATGTACACATCGCCCGTCGCTCTTATTAATAAGGTAAGATAAGTCGTAACATAGTAGATGTACTGGAAAGTGTATCTAGAATGACAATTTAAAGCTTATTTAGTAAAGTATTTCATTTACATTGAAAAGATTTTTGTGCAAATCAATATAAATTGATTAATTAGATTTTATTTATTAATTAATTTATGTTTTAGAATAAAATATTAAAAATAATTATAAAATAAAAAGTTTTAGTATTGTTTAAAGAAAAAATAAATTTAATAATAGTTTAATAGTATTGTAAAAGAAAATTGAAATAATTTGAAAAAAAAATTATTTTAAAAGAAAATTTAATTTATTGTACCTTGTGTATCAGTGTTTATTAAATAAAAAATATTTATATATTTTTCTCGATTTTAAAAGAGTTAATATAATATAAAAGTTAATGTAATAAAATTATTTTTAATATTATATTAGAAATGAAATGTTATTCGTTTTTAAAGGTATCTAGTTTTTTAAGAAATAAATTTAATTTAGAAATTATAAATTTATTTAAAAAATTTTTTAATTAAATAATTTATAATTTTAATATTTTATGGGATAAGCTATAAAATAAATTTTTATAAATAATAAATAAAATTAATAAATATATGTTTAGAATTAGCAATTGTTTATAATTATGTTATAATTTATTTTATAAATAAAATTATTTATTAAATTTTAATTATTTATTGAAATAATGATTTTAATAATTAAAATCATGTAATTATGATAAAATTAGTATATTATATTGTATAAATAAATTTTATTGAAAAGTTTAAGTAAAGAATTCGGCAAAAATAATGTTCGCCTGTTTAACAAAAACATGTCTTTTTGAATTAAATTTAAAGTCTAACCTGCCCACTGAATATTTAAATGGCCGCAGTATCCTAACTGTGCAAAGGTAGCATAATCATTAGTCTTTTAATTGAAGGCTGGAATGAATGGTTGGACGAGATATTAACTGTTTCATTTAAAATTTTATTAGAATTTTATTTTTTAGTCAAAAAGCTAAAATTTATTTAAAAGACGAGAAGACCCTATAAATCTTTATATTTTATTTATTTTAATTATAAAGATTATTTTTATTATAATAAATTAAAATATTTTATTGGGGTGATAATAAAATTTAAAAAACTTTTATTTTAAAAACCATTAATTTATGAATAATTGATCCATTAATAATGATTAAAAATTTAAGTTACTTTAGGGATAACAGCGTAATTTTTTTGGAGAGTTCTTATCGATAAAAAAGATTGCGACCTCGATGTTGGATTAAGATATAATTTTGGGTGTAGCCGTTCAAATTTTAAGTCTGTTCGACTTTTAAATTCTTACATGATCTGAGTTCAAACCGGCGTAAGCCAGGTTGGTTTCTATCTTTAAAAAATTATAATATTTTAGTACGAAAGGATTAAATATTAGAATTATAAATTTTAAAAAAGAATATTATTAATAATTAAACTATTTTGGCAGATTAGTGCAATAAATTTAGAATTTATTTATGTAATGTTATTACAAATAGTACTTGTTTTATATAGAATTAATTATATCATTTATTGGAAGTTTATTATTAATTATTTGTGTATTAGTAAGAGTTGCATTTTTAACATTATTAGAACGTAAAGTATTAGGTTATATTCAAATTCGTAAAGGTCCTAATAAAGTAGGTTTAATAGGAATTCCTCAACCTTTTTGTGATGCGATTAAATTATTTACAAAAGAACAAACTTATCCTTTATTATCTAATTATTTAAGCTATTATATTTCTCCAATTTTTTCTTTATTTTTATCTTTATTAGTTTGAATATGTATACCTTTTTTTATTAAATTATATTCATTTAATTTAGGTGGTTTATTTTTTTTATGTTGTACAAGTTTAGGTGTTTATACAGTTATAGTAGCTGGTTGATCATCTAATTCAAATTATGCTTTATTGGGGGGTTTACGAGCTGTTGCTCAAACAGTTTCTTATGAAGTTAGTTTAGCTTTAATTTTATTGTCTTTTATTTTTTTAATTGGAAGTTATAATATTTTATATTTTTATTATTATCAGATTTATATTTGATTTTTAATTATTTTATTTCCTATAGCTTTAGTTTGATTAATTATTTCTTTAGCGGAAACTAATCGAACTCCTTTTGATTTTGCAGAAGGTGAATCTGAATTAGTTTCAGGATTTAATGTAGAATATAGAAGAGGTGGATTTGCTTTAATTTTTTTAGCAGAATATTCTAGTATTTTATTTATAAGAATATTGTTTTGTGTAATTTTTTTAGGTTGTGATGTATTTAATTTGTTATTTTATTTAAAATTAATATTTATTTCTTTTGTATTTATTTGAGTTCGAGGAACTTTACCTCGATTTCGTTATGATAAATTAATATATTTAGCTTGAAAATGTTTTTTATCTTTTTCTTTAAATTATTTATTATTTTTTATTGGTTTTAAAATTTTATTATTTTCTTTATTATATAATTAATTTTAGTAAAGTTAATAGAAAATTAAATTTCTATCTAATGTTTTCAAAACATACGCTTATTCAAGCTCATTAACTAATTTAATAAATTATCTCATCATTTATTAATTAATGGATTAATAATATAATATAAGAAGTAAATTACAGTTAAAATTTGTCCTAATAAAACATAAGGTTCTTCAACTGGTCGAGCTCCAATTCATGTTAATAAAATTACTGTTACTACTATAATTCAGAATAAAATTTGATTAATTGGATAAAATTGAATTCCTCGAAATTTTCTTAAATTATAAAAAGGTAAAATTATTAAGATTGCAATTGATAGAACAAGAGCAATAACTCCTCCTAATTTATTAGGAATTGATCGTAAAATTGCATAAGCAAATAAAAAGTATCATTCAGGTTGAATATGAGCAGGTGTTACTAATGGATTAGCTGGGATAAAATTATCAGGATCTCCTAATAAATAAGGATTAATTAAAACTAAAATAATTAATAAAGTTGTTATAATTATAAATCCTACAATATCCTTAAATGTAAAATAAGGATGAAAAGGAATTTTATCAATATTAGAATTTAATCCTATTGGGTTATTTGATCCAGTTTGGTGTAAAAATAATAAATGAATTATAGTTATAGCTAAAACAATAAATGGTAAAATAAAATGAAATGTAAAAAATCGTGTTAAAGTAGCATTATCTACAGCAAATCCTCCTCATACTCATTGTACTAATTCAAGACCTAAATATGGAATAGCTGATAATAAATTAGTAATAACAGTAGCTCCTCAAAAAGATATTTGCCCTCAAGGTAAAACGTAACCTATAAAAGCTGTTGCTATTACTAAAAATAAAATAATTACTCCAATTAATCATGTTGGAGTAAATAAATATGATCCATAATATATACCTCGTCCTACATGAAGATAGATACAAATAAAAAAGAAAGATGCTCCATTAGCATGTATTGTTCGTAATAATCAACCATAATTTACATCTCGACAAATATGATTAACTCTATAAAAAGCTAAATTTACATCAGCAGTATAATGTATAGCTAAAAATAATCCGGTAATAATTTGAATAATTAAACATAACCCTAATAATGAACCAAAATTTCATCAAGTTGAAATATTAATAGGAGCTGGTAAATCTACAAGAGCATTATTTATAATTTTAAATAAGGGATGTGAATTTCGTAAAGGTTTATTCATTAATTTATTATTCGTAAAGGACCTTTAAATAATTTTGTAATTTTTACAATAACAATTAAAGTAATTAATAAATAATTTATTAATAAAATTGTAATAAAATTTGTTGGAAAATTATAAAGTTTATTTAAAGATAAAGAATTTTCTAAAAAATAAGAATTTATATTATAAATTGATTCAATTTCATTATTATTAGAAAAAAATGTTAAAGATATATTATCAATAAAAAATGAAATTAATAGTAATAAAACAGTTAAAAATAGTAAGTATAAAGTTAATTTAATTGATAAATTAAATATTTCATTTGAAGCTAAAGAAGTAACATAAATAAATAAAACTAGTATTCCTCCTAAAAAAATTAAAAATAAAATATAAGAGTATCAAAATCTTTTTGTTATTAATCCTGTAATTAAACAAATTAAAATAGTTTGAATTAATAATGTTAAACCTATAGATAAAGGATGAATTATATTAATAAAAATAATTGAAGTGATAAAAATTAATGAATATAAAATTAATTGAATAATATCAAGAGATAGTTTAATTTAAAATTTTAATTTTGGGGATTAATGATAAAGAAATTCTTTTCTCTTGAAATTTTAAAAGAATAATCTTATTTTTGGTTTACAAGACCAATGTTTTTATTAAACTATTAAAACTAATGATTATATTTTTATACTGAAGATTACCTATTGTTTTATTAATTTTAGGAATATTTTGTTTTATCTCTAATCGTAAACATTTACTTTCTATATTATTAAGTTTAGAATTTATTGTTTTAATATTATTTTATTTATTATTTATTTATTTAAATTTAATAAATTATGAAAATTATTTTAGAATAATATTTTTAACTTTTAGTGTTTGTGAAGGTGCATTAGGTTTATCAATTTTAGTTTCTATAATTCGAACTCATGGAAATGATTATTTTCAATCTTTTAGAATTATATAATATGTTTAAATTAATTATTTTTTTAATTTTTTTATGTCCTTTATGTTTAATTAATAATATATATTGAATGGTGCAAATTTTTATATTTTTTATTATATTTATATTTTTATTAATAAATAATTTTATAAATTATTGATCAGAAATTTCTTATTTTATAGGAATAGATATACTTTCTTATGGTCTTGTTTTATTAAGATTATGAATTTGTTCTTTAATATTATTAGCTAGAGAAAGAGTAAATAAATATAATAATTATAAAAATTTATTTTTATTAAATGTAGTTTTATTACTTTTGTTATTAATTTTAACATTTAGAAGAATAAATTTATTTATATTTTATTTATTTTTTGAAAGAAGATTAATTCCTACATTATTTTTAATTTTAGGTTGAGGTTATCAACCTGAACGTTTACAAGCTGGTATTTATTTATTATTTTATACTTTATTAGTATCTTTACCTATATTAATTGGTATTTTTTTTTTAATAAATGATATAGGTACAATAAATTTTTATTTAATAAATAATTTTATATTTAATTATGATTTATTATATTTTTGTATATTATGTGCTTTTCTTGTAAAAATACCTATATTTTTAGTTCATTTATGATTACCTAAAGCTCATGTAGAAGCTCCTGTTTCAGGTTCAATAATTTTGGCTGGTATTATATTAAAATTAGGAGGTTATGGTTTATTGCGGGTGTTATCAATTTTACAATTAATAAATTTAAAATATGGATTTATTTGAATTAGAATTAGATTAGTAGGTGGAGTTTTAGTTAGATTTATTTGTTTACGACAAACTGATTTAAAATCTTTAATTGCTTATTCATCAGTTGCTCATATAGGTATTGCTTTAGCTGGGATATTAGTTATAAGATATTGAGGTTTAAGAGGTTCTTATACTTTAATGATTGGTCATGGTTTATGTTCTTCTGGTTTATTTTGTTTAGCTAATATTTCTTATGAACGATTAGGTAGACGAAGTTTATTAATTAATAAAGGTTTATTAAATTTTATACCTGCTATAGCATTATGATGATTTTTATTAAGTTCTTCTAATATGGCTGCTCCAGTTTCTTTAAATTTATTAGGAGAAATTTCTTTATTAAATAGAATTATTTCTTGATCATGAATTTCAATAATTATATTATCATTATTATCATTTTTTAGAGCAGCTTATTCTTTATATTTATATGCTTTTAGACAACATGGAAAAATTTTTTCTGGAGTGTATTCATTTAGAAATGGTAAAATTCGAGAATATTTATTATTATTATTACATTGATTACCTTTAAATTTATTAATTTTAAAAAGAGATTCTTGTATATTATGATTATATTTAAATAGTTTAAAAAAAATACTAATTTGTGGTGTTAGTGATATGAAATAATTCATTTTAGATCGTGAAATATTTATCAATTTGTAGAATTAGATTTTTAAATTTATTTTCTATTAGATTAACATTATTTTTTTTTAGTTTAAATTTTTTATTAAATAATTTAGTTTATTTTATTGAATGAGAAGTAGTTTCTTTAAATTCAATAAGAATTGTTATAACTTTTTTATTTGATTGAATAAGTTTATTATTTATATCTTTTGTTTTAATAATTGCTTCTTTAGTAATTTTTTATAGAAAAGAATATATAAGAAGTGATCAAAATATTAATCGTTTTATTATATTAGTTTTAATATTTGTTATATCAATAATATTATTAATTATTAGACCTAATTTAATTAGAATTTTATTAGGATGAGATGGTTTAGGATTAGTTTCTTATTGTTTAGTTATTTATTTTCAAAATATTAAATCTTATAATGCAGGTATATTAACTGCTTTATCTAATCGAATTGGTGATGTTGCTTTATTATTAGCTATTGCATGAATATTAAATTATGGAAGATGAAATTATATTTTTTATTTAGAAGTTATACAAAATAATTTAGAAATAATAATTATTGGTAGATTAGTTATATTAGCTGCTATAACTAAAAGAGCTCAAATTCCTTTTTCTTCATGATTACCTGCAGCGATAGCTGCTCCAACTCCAGTTTCAGCATTAGTTCATTCTTCTACTTTAGTAACTGCTGGAGTTTATTTATTAATTCGATTTAATATTTTATTAAGAAGTTCTTGATTAGGTCAATTATTATTATTATTATCTGGTTTAACAATATTTATAGCAGGTATAGGAGCAAATTTTGAATTTGATTTAAAAAAAATTATTGCTTTATCAACTTTAAGTCAATTGGGTTTAATAATAAGAATTTTATCTATAGGATTTTATAAATTAGCTATATTTCATTTATTAACTCATGCTTTATTTAAGGCTTTATTATTTATATGTGCAGGAGCTATTATTCATAATATAAATAATAACCAAGATATTCGATTAATAGGAGGTTTAATAATTCATATACCTTTAACTTCCATATGTTTTAATGTTTCTAATTTAGCATTATGTGGTATACCTTTTTTAGCTGGATTTTATTCTAAGGATATAATTTTAGAAATAGTTTTAATTAGAAATATTAATATATTTTCTTTCTTTTTATATTTTTTTTCTACAGGATTAACTGTAAGTTATTCTTTTCGATTAGTTTATTATTCAATAACAGGAGATTTAAATTGTGGGAGATTAAATATACTAAATGATGAAGGATGAATTATATTACGAGGTATAATAGGTTTATTAATTATGAGAATTGTAGGTGGTAGAATATTAAATTGATTAATTTTTCCTTCCCCTTATATAATCTGTTTACCTATTTATATAAAATTATTAACTTTATTTGTATGTATTTTTGGGGGTTTATTTGGTTATTTAATCTCTTTAATGAAATTATATAATTTAAATAAATCTTTATTATATTATAAAATTTCTATATTTTTAGGTTCAATATGATTTATACCTTATATTAGAACTTACGGAATTATTTTTTATCCTTTAAATTATGGTCAAGTTGTTGTTAAAAGATTTGATCAAGGTTGATCAGAATATTTTGGAGGTCAACATTTATATCAAAAATTAATTAAATATTCTCAAATTTTATTTTTTATACATAATAATAATTTAAAAATTTATTTATTATTATTTATATTCTGAGTATTAATTTTAATTAATTTTTTATTATTTTTATACTTAAATAGCTTATATTAGAGTGTGACACTGAAGATGTTAAGGAGATTAATTAATCTTTGAGTATAGTGAATTAATTCTAGTAATTTATAAAAATATAATATTTTATTTTTACAATGAAAATGTAAAGTTTTATTTAAACTATATAAATAGAAGTATAAATGGAATTTAACCATTAAAAGAAAAAAGTTAGCAGCTTTTACTTGATCACCATACTTCCTTAATTGGAGTTTTTACTCAATTATATCATTAACAGTGATAAGCCTCTTTTTGGCTTCAATTAAAGAATAAGGGTAAATTTACCTAAGATTAGGTCGAAACTAATTGTGATTATCACTTCATATTCTTTAAGGTAAATTGAATATTCAATACTTTTTGAATGCAAATCAAATGTTATAATTAACTATAACCCTGTATATATATATATATATAATTAATTTGATCAATTTAATATCCCTTGATTTCATTCATGATAAAGTCCAATTAATAAAATTAAAATGAAAACAATAGAAGTAATTGTTCAAATAAATAAATTTGAAAATTTTAAAATAATAATTATAGGTAAAATTAGTGCAATTTCTACATCAAAAATTAAAAAAATAATTGTAATAAGAAAAAATCGTAAAGAAAAAGGTAATCGAGAAGAAGATTTAGGATCAAATCCACATTCAAAGGGTGAACTTTTTTCTCGGTCTGTAAGAGTTTTTTTTGATAAAATAGAAGCTAATACTATTACAATAAATGAAATTAATAAAATTACTAATGTGATAAAAATAATTGAAAAAATTATCTATACTATTAATTAATAGACCTTATGATTGGAAGTCAAATATACTTTTATACTATATAGATAATAAATTTTTATCCTCCTCATCAATAAATTGTAATATAGAGGAATAATCAAACTACATCGACAAAATGTCAATATCAAGCTGCTGCTTCGAATCCAAAATGATGATTTATAGAAAAATGATTATTTAAATGTCGAATTAAACAAATTAGTAAGAAAGTTGTTCCAATTAAAACATGAACTCCATGAAATCCTGTTGCTATAAAAAAAGTTGACCCATAAACAGAATCTGCAATTGTAAAAGGAGCTTCAATATATTCATATGCTTGTAAAATTGTAAAATAAATTCCTAAAAGAACTGTAAAAAATAAACCCTGAGTAGTTTGAGAATGATTGTTTTCTATAAGTCTATGATGAGCTCATGTAACAGTTACTCCTGAAGTTAATAAAATTGCTGTATTTAATAAGGGAATTTGAAAAGGATTAAAAGAAATAATTCCTAAAGGAGGTCAAGAAGCTCCTAATTCAATTGCTGGGGATAAACTTCTATGAAAGAATGCTCAAAAAAAACTTACAAAAAATAGAATTTCTGATAAAATAAATAAAATTATTCCTCATCGTAATCCAATAGTTACTGCATAAGTGTGTAAACCTTGAAATGTTCCTTCACGAGATACATCACGTCATCATTGATAAACAGTTAAAATTGTAATAATATTTCCTAAAAAAAATAGTGAAATATCATATTGATGAAATCATTTTACTATACCTGATACTGTAGTTATAGCTCCAATAGCTCCAGTTAAAGGTCATGGGCTATAATCAACTAAATGAAAAGGGTGATTTGAATGTATAGACATAAATTATTAATTAACTTCTCTAGAATATAATGTTCTTAATACTGCAAATACATAAGATTGAATTATAGCAACAGCAGATTCTAATACTAGTAAAGCAATTTGTGTAATTAGTAAAAATGTAATTAAAAAATAAGATATTGAAGGTCCAGTATTTCCTAATAATGTTAAAAGTAAATGACCTGCAATTATATTAGCAGTTAATCGAACAGCTAAAGTTCCTGGTCGAATTACATTACTAATAGTTTCAATACATACTATAAAAGGTATTAAAATAGCAGGAGTTCCTTGAGGTACTAAATGAGCAAATATATGTTGTGTATGATTAATTCATCCGTATAATATAAATGATAATCATAAAGGTAAAGCAATAGATAAAGTTAAAGTTAAATGACTTGTTGAAGTAAAAATATATGGAAATAATCCTATAAAATTATTAAATAAAATTATAGAAAATAGAGAAATAAAAATAAATGAAGATCCATTATGTCCTGATGGACCTAATAAAGTTTTAAATTCTTTATGTAATGTTAATAAAATGTTATTTCAAAAAATATTATATCGAGAAGGTATTAGTCAATAAATTGAAGGAATTATTAATAATCCTAAGAATGTTCTTAATCAATTTAATGATAAATTAAAAATTGTTGATGGGTCAAAAACAGAAAATAAATTTGTTATCATTTTCAATTTATAGAATTTAAATTAATATTTTTTAATTCATTAGATTTAGGTGAAGAAGGTAAATAAGAATAATAATTAATAGAACAAAATAAAATAAAAGTAATAGAAAAAATAATAAATAAAAGTAATCAACTAATAGGTGCTATTTGTGGCATTAAAAAATATTAATAATTTAATAATTTTAGTTTGACATACTAATGTTATGAATTTAACTAATTTTTTTTTTTCATTAGAAGTAATCGCTAATTTACTATTATATGGTTTAAGAGACCAGTACTTGCTTTCAGTCATCTAATGAAGAATTTACATTATTAGTAATTCATTTAATAAAATAATTTACAGGAACACTTTCAATTACAATAGGTATAAAACTATGATTTGCTCCACAAATTTCTGAGCATTGTCCATAAAATAATCCTGGTCGGTTAATAAAAAAATTAGTTTGATTTAATCGACCAGGAGTTCCATCAACTTTTACACCTAAAGCTGGAATAGTTCATGAATGAATTACATCAGCAGCAGTTACTAAAATTCGAATTTGGGAATTTATAGGTAAAATTACTCGATTATCAACATCTAATAAACGAAATCCATCTGTTGGTAATTCATTTGTTGGGATTATATAAGAATCAAATTCAATATTATTAAAATCAGAATATTCATAACTTCAATATCATTGATGTCCAATTCTTTTTAATGTTACAGATGGTTCATTAATTTCATCTAAAAGATATAAAAGTCGTAAAGAAGGAAGGGCAATAAATAAAAGAATAATAGCTGGTAAGATTGTTCAAATTATTTCAATTAATTGTCCATGTAATAAAAATCGATTAATATAAGAATTAAAAAATAATATAGATATTAAATATCTAACTATAATAGTAATTATAATTAAAATTAATAATGCATGATCATGAAAAAAAATTAATTGTTCTATTAAAGGAGAAGCTCTATCTTGTAAACTTAAATTAGCTCATGTAGACATTTGTTTCTAATAAAAGTAAAATACTTTATATATGGAGCTTAAATCCATTGCACTAATCTGCCATATTAGAATTAATTAGTTAATAATGGTAATTCAGAATATCTATGTTCAGCTGGTGGTGTATTTTGGTATCATTCGATTGATGAATTTAATTGAATTGGGTAAATTACTTGTCGTTGAGATACTAAGCTTTCTCAAATAATGAAAAAAAAGAATAAAATTCCTAAAAGAGAAATTGAAGATCCAATTGTAGAAATAATATTTCATGTTGTGTAAGCATCTGGATAATCTGAATATCGCCGAGGTATACCAGCTAATCCTAAAAAATGTTGTGGGAAAAATGTTAAATTTACTCCGATAAATATAATAATAAATTGACTTTTTAATCATTTATTATTTAATGTTAAACCTGTAAATAAAGGATATCAATGAATAAATCCTGCTATAATAGCAAATACAGCTCCTATAGATAAAACATAATGAAAATGGGCTACTACATAATAAGTATCATGTAAAATAATATCCACAGAAGAATTAGCTAAAACAACTCCAGTTAATCCTCCAACTGTAAATAAAAATACAAATCCTAAAGCTCAAAGAATTGCTGGGGAATAAGATAATTGAGTTCCGTGTAGAGTTGCTAATCAACTAAAAATTTTAATTCCTGTTGGAACAGCAATAATTATAGTTGCTGATGTAAAATAAGCTCGTGTATCAACGTCTATTCCTACTGTAAATATATGATGGGCTCATACAATAAAACCTAATAAACCAATTGCTAATATAGCATAAATTATACCTAATGACCCAAAAGTTTCCTTTTTCCCAGATTCTTGACTAATAATATGGGAAATTATTCCAAATCCAGGTAAAATTAAAATATAAACTTCTGGATGACCAAAAAATCAAAATAAATGTTGATATAAAATTGGATCTCCTCCTCCTGCTGGGTCAAAAAATGAAGTATTAATGTTTCGATCTGTTAAAAGTATTGTGATAGCTCCAGCTAATACTGGTAAAGATAATAATAATAATAAAGCTGTAATTACAACTGATCAAACAAATAAAGGTATTCGGTCTAAAGTAATTCCTGTAGATCGTATATTAATTACTGTTGTAATAAAATTTACTGCTCCTAAAATTGAAGAAATTCCTGCAAGATGTAAGGAAAAAATTGCTAAATCAACAGAAGCTCCTCCATGAGCAATTCCTGCGGATAAAGGAGGATAAACTGTTCAACCAGTTCCAGCTCCATTTTCAACTATTCTTCTTACTAATAATAATGATAAAGCTGGGGGTAGTAATCAAAATCTTATATTATTTATTCGTGGAAAAGCTATATCAGGAGCTCCTAATATTAAAGGAACTAATCAATTTCCAAATCCTCCAATTATAATAGGTATTACTATAAAAAAAATTATAATAAAAGCATGTGCTGTTACAATTACATTATAAATTTGATCATCACCAATTAGTGCTCCTGGGTGACCTAATTCAGCTCGAATTAAAATTCTTAAAGATGTTCCTACTATTCCGGCCCATGCTCCGAAAATAAAATATAATGTTCCAATATCTTTATGATTTGTAGAAAATAATCATTGTTGCGATTAAGTGGCTGAAGTTTAGGCAATAGATTGTAAATCTATTTATAAGAATATATCTTCTTAATCAATTTATAAATAATTGGTCTTATATTCAATAATGATATCAAACTGCAATTTTGAAGGAGTAATAATTTACTAAGGCTTAAAGGAATACCTATATTTACAGCTTTGAAGGCTATTAGTTTTATTAACTTAAAGCCTTATAATATTATAAAAAATATTGAAATTAATATTAAACCAAAAATAGAAAAAAATGATATAAATAATAAAAATTTTATAGAAAAATTATTAAATTGTAAATAATTAATTCAATTATTTTCGTAGTAATTTAATATAAAAGCTGAATAACAAATTCGTAAATAAAAAAATAATGTAATTAATGTTATTATTATTATAATTAATAATTGAGTATATTGTCCACAAAAAGTTAATTGTTGGATAACAATTCATTTAGGAAAAAATCCTAAAAATGGAGGTAATCCTCCTAAAGATAATAAATTTATAAATAATGTAAATTTAAAAATTTTTCTAGAAAAATATATTGAAAATAATTGATTTAAATGAAAAATTTTTAATAAATTAAATATAAAAGTTAAAATAAATGAAAGAAAAAAGTATAAAAAAAAATATGTTAATCAAATTGATTTATTAACTATTAATGCACTTAATATTCAACCTAAATGATTAATTGATGAAAAAGCTATTAATTTCCGTAGAGATGTTTGGTTTAAACCTCCAATAGCTCCAATAGTAACTGAGATAATAACACTGATTAATAATAAATTTTTTATATCAAAATAAGAAATTAATATTAATGGAGCAATTTTTTGTCATGTTATTAATAATAAAGCATTTATTCAAGTTAGTCCTTCTATTATGTTAGGAAATCAAAAATGAAAAGGAGCGGCTCCTCTTTTTATTAATAAAGCCGATATTATAATTATTGAAGTAAATGATTCATTAATTTCGTTATTTAAATTATTTTTTAATATTAATAAAATAATAGAAAATAACAATACAGTTGATGCTAAAGCTTGGGTTAAAAAATATTTTAAAGAAGCTTCTGTAGATATCAAATTATTATTATCTCTTATTAGGGGAATAAAAGATAACAAATTAATTTCTAAACCTATTCAAGCTCCTAACCAAGAGTTAGAAGTTACTGTAATTAATGTTCCAATAATTATAATTAAAATAAATAAAATTTTTGAAGAATTATTAAAAATTAAAAAGAAAAGGATTATAACCTTTATAAATGGGGTATGAACCCAGTAGCTTTATTAGCTTATCTTTTTATATTTTGGTGTATGATGCACAAAAGTTTTTGATACTTTTAGAAATAGTTTAATTCTATTAAATATAAATTCATTCAAAAAAAAACAATAAAATCAGTTAATGAATGTAGTATACTACATAATTTACCCTATCAAGGTAATCCTTTTATCAGGCAATTCATTATTAATAGATTTTTCCTTCCTCTTTTT